ACAACCTTTTCTACCCATCCTGTATATTGTCCTTTTCGTTCCGTGTTGGAATAGACGAGATTTTACGAAAAAAGTTATTGATAAAAGAGAACAAATATTTCTTTTTTTTCGATGCGAATTTGACACAAGATGAAGGAAATCGCTATTTCAATTTCGAATTAAAAAAAATATTTAGAATATTCTATAATAAAAAAGAGTTCCATCATAACTATATAGTTATAGTGAAGTAATACTCCGGGTTCTCACAAAACAAAAGAAAATCCTTTTTTCAAAACTCATTCCTTATTTTATTAGTTAATGATCTAGTGATTGGATCTCTATGCTTATTCCGATATAAAATGAAATATTCAAATGATTTTTCATCGAATGACTATTCATCTATTGTATTTTCACGTAAATAGGGGCAAGAAAGTTCTATGGAAAAATGGTGGTTCAATTCGATGTTGTATAAAGGAAAATTAGAATACAGGTGTGGGCTAAGTAAATCAATCGATAGGTTTGGTGATCCTATTGAAAAAACCAGTGGAAGTGAGGATCCGGTTATAAACGATATGGATAAAAAGATTCATAGTTGGAGTGAAAGTTCTAGTTACAATAATGCTAATCATTTAGTGGGTGTCAGGGACGTTCGTAATTTTATCTCTGATGACACCTTTTTAGTTAGAGATAGTAATAGGAATATTTATTCCATATATTTTGATATTACTAATCAAATTTTTGAGATTGACAATGATCCTTCTTTACTGAGTGAACGAGAAAGTTCTTTTTTTAGTTATTGGACTTATGCTTATCTGAAGAATGGATCGAAGAATGACGATCCGCCCTGTGATCATTCCATGTATGATACTAAATACAGTTGGAATAATCACATTACTAGGTGCATTAACTCTTATCTTGGTTCTCCAATTTGTATTGAGAGTTCCTTTTTAAGTAGTAGTGACAATTCCAGTGACAGTTACATTTATAGTTCCATTTATGGTGAAAGTAGAAATAGTGGGAGCTCCAGTATAAGAACTAGCAGGAATGGTATTGATTTCACTCGAAGAGAAAATTCTACTGATTTCGATTTGACTCAAAAATATAGGCATTTGTGGGTTCAATGCGAAAATTGTTATGGATTAAATTATAAGAAACTTTTGAAGTCCAAAATGAATATTTGTGACCAATGTGGATATCATTTGAAAATGAGTAGTTCAGATCGAATCGAACTTTCGATTGATCCAGGTACTTGGGATCCTATGGATGAAGACATGGTTTCTCTGGATCCTATTGAATTTCATTCGGAGGAGGAACCTTATAAAGATCGTATTGATTCTTATCAAAGAAAGACAGGATTAACCGATGCTGTTCAAACAGGCACAGGTCGACTAAACGGTATTCCCATAGCAATTGGAGTTATGGATTTTCAGTTTATGGGGGGTAGTATGGGATCCGTAGTAGGCGAGAAAATCACCCGTTTGATCGAGTACGCTACCAATAAATTTTTACCTCTGATTCTAGTGTGTTCTTCCGGAGGAGCACGTATGCAAGAAGGAAGCTTGAGCTTGATGCAAATGGCTAAAATATCTGCTGCTTTATATGATTATCAATCCCATAAAAAGTTATTCTATGTATCAATCCTTACATCTCCTACTACTGGTGGGGTAACGGCTAGTTTTGGGATGTTGGGGGATATCATTATTGCCGAACCGAATGCTTATATTGCATTCGCAGGTAAAAGAGTAATTGAACAAACATTGAATAAGATAGTACCTGAAGGTTCACAAGCGGCTGAATATTTATTCGATAAGGGCTTATTCGATCCAATTGTACCACGTAATCCTTTAAAGGGTGTTCTGAGTGAGTTATTTAAGCTTCACGCTTTTTTTCCTTTGAATTAAAATTCACTTATTAAGTTAAGTAGAGCCTTAAGTCAAATTATTTTTATTTAATTTAGTTACATTTTTGTATTTGTAGCGAACAATTAGATAGTTTATCGGAATCAAAGTAAAAATTCTAAGGAAGAATTTCTTTTTTCTTTGGTGACATAATCATAATATTTAATTGTAAATTGTATAAAGAATCGTGCGGATAATTCTTTTTTTTATACCGATATTACTGATTATTAATTAGGAAACCTCTATCTCTATCAACAAGATAAAAAAAATGGTTCCTTCTTCGAAATTCAAATTGGGCAAGGCAAATAAAATAAACCTAAGGTCATCTTTCCTTCTTGCTTCGTATGTATAGTATATATAATTCAAATATAGAAAATATAGATATAGAGTATCTTTTCTTTCTACTCTATCTTCCGAGAATCTCTATTTTTACTAAGAATCCTGTTGTTGGATTGAATTCTAACGAATCCTTCGGGAATTTGTAAGAAACTCTTTATTTCTTTATTTATTAAATAAAATAAAAATGAGAATTCAATTCTAATTTTAAGACAAGAATAGAATAGATTATCATACGTATATTTCTATATTTCATGTAGAAAGATAAAGAAGAATAAGTCTCATTTATTTAATTATCTATTCCTTGCACTTATTATTTAATATATATACTCACTTAGATATACTCAATCTAATTATATACGAATTATAATTATTCTAAGATATCTTTCTAACAATAACAGGTACAAATATTAAATCGAGGTACCCATTCTATGACAACTCTTAACAACTTACCCTCTCTCTTTGTGCCTTTAGTGGGCCTAGTATTTCCGGCAATTGCAATGGCTTCTTTATCTCTTCATGTTCAAAAAAACAAGATTTTTTAGATTCGATAGGTGCAAATCTTATCTATTTTTTTTCAAGACTTAGATATAGATAACACAGATATCTATTTAGTAGTAGTAGAATATGGCGGTTTCCTCCGAACATAGATCTTATGTATGCGTAAATATATGGGTAAATAAATTATAGCAATTTTCAAATAGATCGGAATCGAGGTGGATGTATGAAATGTAAAGTCAATGTATCTATATGTGGATATCTATAGGAGATCATAGAAAAGGGATATTCTTATTTTAGACCTAACCAATTGGATCTAACCAATTAGATGAATTACTCCTAAAGGGTTACATTCGAATGATGCTAGTTGATGAGAGTTACTTCGGAAACAAAAAAAGGAAAGTCAAATTCATTTGGACTATTTTCTCAATTCCAATAAAATGCAACTGGATCTAGTATGAGTTGGCGATCAGAACATATATGGATAGAACTTATAGTGGGGTCTCGAAAAATAAGTAATTTCTGCTGGGCCTTTATCCTTTTTTTAGGTTCACTAGGATTCGTATTAGTTGGATCTTCCAGTTATCTCGGTAAGAATTTGATATCTTTAGTTCCCTCTCAACAAATTCTTTTTTTTCCACAAGGGATCGTGATGTCTTTCTACGGTATCGCAGGTCTCTTTATTAGTTCCTATTTGTGGTGCACAATTTCGTGGAATGTAGGTAGTGGCTATGATCGATTCGATAGAAAAGAAGGAATAGTGTGTATTTTTCGTTGGGGATTTCCTGGAAAAAATCGTCGCATCTTCCTACGATTTCGTATGAAAGATATTCAGTCCATCCGAATAGAAGTTAAAGAGGGTATTTATGCTCGTCGTGTCCTTTATATGGAAATCAAAGGACAGGGGGCCGTTCCCTTGACGCGTACTGATGAGAATTTGACTCCGCGTGAAATTGAGCAAAAAGCCGCCGAATTGGCCTATTTCTTGCGCGTACCGATTGAAGTATTTTGAAATGAACTTGAACTGAAGAAGAAATTCTTTCCCATCGGCAGGGAAAAAATTCAAGAATTCTCTTTTCTTTCTTCAGCATAGCATAGCTTAATAAAGTTTTTTCAGAACGTTCATTCGATCCAAAGTAGACGTATATGGAACATCCATAAAACGAAACTTTTTTTGTCCGCATAAAAAATAATTTATGCGTATGGAAATCCACTCAACTCAATTCAGTAAAAAACAAGTAAAAGTAACAAATCGAAATAAAATAATAGATTCATCTCGTATATCAAAACATTTCGGAATAAAGGATTTCTCTTTTTATTTTCAATATGAATTGATAGGTTAGATACAAATAGATCATATCTTGTAAATGCTCTCTCCTTTCTTTTGTCAATCGACCTTTCTTTTTTTTTTATCTTTTCTTTTGTGTTTCTTAATGATCAAAGGCAAAGGACTGCTTGTACCTCTTATAAGGATAACTCTTCTGTCTTGTTTTGCCACTCATTTTTGATCATTAGTTTTTGAATTTGTGATCGTTAGATCAGAATATTCTTCATAAATCTCGCTCCATTTTTCCTGGACTATAACTGTGGGTAGCCGGCCATTTTTTTTTTCGAAAGATTTTCTTTTTTGATAGAAAGGACAAGGGGAGTTCTTTTGGCTTGAAATCCGAATAATATTCATTACTTGCTTGAATTGGTTGGTTCTTTCAAGCATTCATCGAAAAGGGCTTCGAATTTGATCAATTCAATTGAGGTATCTGGAAACAATATTTTTTCTTATTTCTTCATTCGAAACGGGCTCTTATTCTATTTCTGTATTCTTTCTAAATTCAAGGACTCATTACTAAATCACAAATAAAAAACAGGGAATAGATTCATAGGTCCGATGCCTTGGAATAGAACTTAGGGTTAATAGAAATAGTAGATCACATAGATTCAACAAATGAGGTGGGTTCATTAACAATTCAAAGATGAAAAAATGGCAAAAAAGAAAGCATTTCTTCCTCTTCTATATCTTACATCTAGAGTATTTTTGCCCTGGTGGATCTCTCTCTCATTTAATAAATGTCTTGAATTTTGGATTACTAATTGGTGGAATACTAGGCAATCCGAAACTTTTTTGACTGATATTCAAGAAAAGAGTATTCTAGAAAAATTCATAGAATTGGAAGAACTCTTACTCTTGGACGAAATGATAAAAGAATACCCGGAAACACATCTACAAACACTTCGTATAGGAATCCACAAAGAAACGATCCAATTGATCAAGATGCACAATGAGGATCATATCCATATGATTTTGCACTTATCGACAAATATAACCTCTTTCATTATTTTAAGTGGTTATTCTATTCTGGGTAATGAAGAACTTGCTATTCTTAACTCTTGGGTTCAAGAATTCCTATATAACTTAAGTGACACAATAAAAGCTTTTTCTATTCTTTTATTAACTGATTTATGTATCGGATTCCATTCGCCCCATGGTTGGGAACTAATGATTGGCTATGTCTACAAAGATTTTGGATTTGCTCACAACGATCAAATTATATCTGGTCTTGTTTCTACTTTTCCAGTCATTCTGGATACAATTTTTAAATATTGGATCTTCCGGTATTTAAATCGTGTATCTCCATCACTTGTAGTGATTTATCATTCAATGAATGACTGATCCAACTATAATATTTGTTACTTTGTAACGTAAGGTACATAAGCAAAGCATTTCAATTTTAAGACGTACTTACTCTTTCTACCCTACAGGGATTTCTCCTACTCCTATATTCCAGTAAAATGATTTCAGTACAGTAAATAGCAGAATTGTGGATAGGGAACTATACAAGCGACCTACCTAATTTTATTGTAGAAATTTTCGGGATCAATGATTGGACCATGCAAACTAAAAACACCTTTTCTTGGATAAAGAAAGAGATTATTCGATCTATTTCCGTATCGCTAATGATATATATCATAACTCGGACATCCATTTCCAATGCATATCCCATTTTTGCACAGCAGGGTTATGAAAATCCACGAGAAGCGACCGGGCGTATTGTATGTGCCAATTGCCATTTAGCTAATAAGCCCGTGGATATTGAGGTTCCGCAAGCGGTACTTCCTGATACTGTATTTGAAGCGGTTGTTCGAATTCCTTATGATATGCAAGTTAAACAAGTTCTTGCTAATGGGAAAAAGGGAGGTTTGAATGTGGGGACTGTTCTTATTTTACCTGAGGGATTTGAATTAGCCCCCCCCGATCGTATTTCGCCCGAGATGAAAGAAAAGATAGGAAATCTGTCTTTTCAGAGCTATCGCCCCACTAAAAAAAATATTCTTGTGATAGGTCCTGTTTCTGGTCAGAAATATAGTGAAGTCACCTTTCCTATTCTTTCCCCGGACCCCGCTACTAATAAAGATGTTCACTTCTTAAAATATCCCATATATGTAGGTGGGAACAGAGGAAGGGGTCAGATTTATCCCGATGGGAGCAAGAGTAACAATACAGTTTATAATGCTACAGCGGCTGGTGTAGTAAGTAAAATCATACGAAAAGAAAAAGGGGGGTACGAAATAACCATATCGGATGCGTCAGATGAACGTCAAGTGGTTGATATTATCCCCCCAGGGCCAGAACTTCTTGTTTCCGAAGGCGAATCTATCAAAGTTGATCAGCCATTAACGAGTAATCCTAATGTGGGTGGATTTGGTCAAGGGGATGCGGAAATAGTACTTCAAGATCCATTCCGTGTCCAAGGCCTTTTGTTCTTCTTGGCATCTGTTATTTTGGCACAAATATTTTTGGTTCTTAAGAAGAAACAGTTTGAGAAGGTTCAATTGTCCGAAATGAATTTCTAGATTCTCGGATTTCCAATATCAAGTTCGTAAAAAGAATCAAATTCTTGTTTTGGGAATTCAATTATGTTCTGTATATGTTATGTATGATCAAAAATTATGAAAAGCTTTTTGCTTGTTTCTATTCCAGATGTCGATATCGGGAATTATTTGTACCGCATTCCTAGTCATAGTATGTATATTGTGAAGAAGATTATTTTACTTTATCCCTTCTTTTTTTTTTCAAGCCAAATTCGAGCGGTGTCACTAGGTCACTCTTGTGAGATTGAAATGTCATAGAATGGATCAATCTTTTTCTATTCTAATAGAATAACATCTAAAATTTCACTGGATACTAAACATAAGATAAGTAAGTGGAGAATAGAAAACAAAGGATTATTCGCCTTCTTCTTCTTAGTCTTTTCTTTGACACAAGAAAGGAATTTTCTACATTCCTTTCTTGTGTCTACATAAAAACGGTTTTTGATCCCGTTCGTCAAAAATTACTATCCTTATTAGTTTCTATTTTTTCCATGTTTATCAGAACCCTTTTTTTATATTTATTACGTATACATATAGAAAGTAGTGAACAAACAAAAAAAAAATAGAGGGAAATCTTTTGATAAAATAGAACTTATTCTAATGGACTTAGAAAAAATTCAACTTTGATGAGATACTAAATAGAGTAGAGTAAGGATAAGGATCTATTCGAAAAGGATTTGCTTTGCATAATAGCTGATCGACAGAAATATATATTGTAATTGTGTCATTTAGGAAAATGAAATCGAGCGATTCCTTCTTTCTTCTAACTTTGAAAGATAGATAAGATACTATCCGCGAATAAGGGATGCTCTAAATTAATTAATGAAGTTTTCAAAAACATTATAAGAATTATAAGAAATGAAGTTTTTTTTTTCAAAATAGGGAAAAGTTATTTTTTTTATTTATACTAATAAAATATTAT